TTAACTTTTGGTGTAATGGCACATTAAATTTTGATTTTAAAGGAAACAAGTCATATTGTTAAAGTTAATACTAAAAATAAAATAAAAATGTTAATACACATAATTCATCCTATCAAGATGACCCTTTAATCAGGCATTTTATCCAAAAAAAATATGCTGTTTAGTAAAATTGAAAATATAATCACATTTATAAAAAAATTTGGAGCAAACAGACACAAATACATTTTATTTTGGACTTTCGAGATGCTATACTCGGAAGAGTACGCGTTTTGTTTATATTCATATATTTGTTATTAATGAAAGAGAGAAAGAAAATTAATACTTCACAATTTATCCTATCTTAAAGGGGATTTTGTTGGTTCCTTGATGGGAACATTAAATTTTTATATAACATATATCTGTTATATAAAAGTTAGCAATGGGAATGAAATTTTTTGGAAAATCTTTTCTTCCCCTAAAGGGAAAAAAATAGGGGAAGAAAAGATAATGATATTTATATAGTAGATAACTATTGACTTTAAATTTCTTTATGTTATTTAATAAAAGAATACAAATAGAAGATAGATTTTTTAATTTTATATGTTAAAAATAGAGTTTAACTTATGCCCGGCGAAGCCTGTGCCAGCCGCCGCGGTTATACAGGCGGGTTAAAATTGTTATTTCTATGGGAAAAAATTTTTTTCAAAAATTTCTTTTAAGTAAGGTGAAATTTTTTAAAATTTTAAAAAATTTGTTTTCTAAAAATTAATTTTTAGACTAGGATTAGATACCCTATTATTAATTATAGTAATATTGTTAGTATGTAAAAATTGTGAAATCAAAAGATTTTGGCGGTATTTTAAGCTTTTTAGAGGAATTTGCTCTTTAATTGATATGACACCAATATCTGACTTAGCTTTGTTATTACAGTTTGTATATCGTTATGTGAGAATTATATTAAAAGGTTATAATTAAGAGATATTTTATTTAAAATGTTAGGTCAAGATGCAGCATATAGGTAAGGTTGAAGTGAATTACGCAAATTTTTATTTGGTAAGGTTGAAATGAGAATTAGGATTTAAAAGTAAAATGGGATTATAATGTCTATTTGAATAAAGCTCTAAAATATGCACATATCGCCCGTCGCTCTCTAAGTGAGATAAGTCGTAACAAAGTAAGGATACTGGAAAGTGTTCTTAAGGATGAAATCATTAGATATTTCATTTACAATGAAAATTTGCGTTAAGCCATCTTTATTATATTTAAAAATTGATTTTAAAAAATAAAAAGATTTATTTAATTTGTATTGTGATAGATTTTATAATATTTTCTATAGAAGAGAGTACTGTGAAGGAAGTAAAATATTAATAATATTTAAAAAGCATTATTATTACCTTTTGCATAAGGGTTTATTTAAAATTAAAAAATATTTTTTATTCCCGAAACTTAATGAGCTATTTTTTTAAAAGTTTTATGTGTTTTATAATATAATTGTATAAAAAAATAGAAATGAAATTTTATTCAAATTAAGTGATATCTGGTTTTAATAACTAAATTATATATTTACATTAAAGTATTAATTTTAAATTGCTTTAAATGTGAAGATTTATGGGATAAGCTATAATTTTTTTTTTATAAAGTGTTTTTATTTGTTAGTAAAGGTTTAAAAATTACTTGGATTTGTAATAAAAAATTTAGATTTGAAAGAAAGAGTTTAAGAAAATGGTTATTTTATTGAATATTTTTTAAAAGAAATTATAATAAAATTAGTATAAAGTTTTTATTAAATTAAAAGTTTAATTTATTTTCAATGTAAATTATTTTATTTTAAGGAACTCGGCAAATTAATTTTTGACTGTTTATCAAAAACATTTTATTTTGAATTAATGAAATATTTAACCTGCTCAATGTGAATTATAAATTGCTGTGGTATTTTGACTATACGAAGGTATTGAAATAAGGTCTTAAATGGATGCTAAGAGAATGGTTGAACAAAGATTATCTTTCTTAAAATAAATAATTAAAAGTTGGTTTTTATGTGCATAAACATAAATAATATTTTGGGACAAGAAGACCCTATGAATTTTTATTTTTAATTTTATAGGTGGTATTATATTTAAAAATTTAATTGGGGTGATTATTAAAGATTGATAATCTTTAAAAATAATAAGATGATCCGTTACTAACGATTATATAAAAAAAATACTCTAGGGATAACAGCGTTATAATTTTGGATAGTTCTTATTGATAAAATTGATTGCGACCTCGATGTTGGATTAAGATTCTTTTTTAATGTAGCAGTTTTAGTAAGAAGTTTGCTCAACTTTTAATATCTTACATGATCTGAGTTCAGACCGGCGTAAGCCAGGTTGGTTTCTATCTTAATTTTTAAGTATATTATATTAGTACGAAAGGAATATATAGTAAGGTTTAACCTTTTATTTTTTCTCTTTAATTTTAACTAATTTGGCAGATTAATTGTATCAAATTTAGAATTTGAGGATAGGCATTCCTAATTAGTAGAATTAAAGTGACAGAATTAATGTGTTGGATTTAAGCTCCATTTATGATTTATTTCCTTTAATAATTATTTCTCTGGTAAGTTATGTGTTATTAGTGATTATGGTTTTAATAAGAATTGCTTTCTTTACTTTAATGGAGCGAAGGGTTTTAGGATATATTCATTTGCGGAAAGGGCCTAATAAAGTTGGGATTGTAGGTTTATTTCAACCTTTTTCTGATGTAATTAAATTATTTTGTAGGGAGGTAAATTTTTCTTATTTTATAAATTTTTTTATATTTATTTTTGTCCCATTTTTATCATTAATTTTAATACTACTTTTTTGATTAGTTTTTTTTTGAGTGTATGGCCAATTAAGAATGGAATATGCCATAGTTTATTTGCTGTGTATTTCTAGATTAGGTGTTTATGTAATTATATGAGGAGGATGGGCTTCTAATTCTAAGTATAGATTATTAGGATCTTTTCGTGGATTAGCTCAAGTAATTTCTTACGAAGTTAGATTGGCGATAATTATAATTGGTTTAGTTTTTTTTTCAGGAAGTTATAAAATTACGGATATTTGTGATTTTCAAAAGAGATATTGATTATTTTGGGGGTTTTTTAGAATAATATTAGTATGATTGGTTTCTTTATTAGCGGAGACTAATCGTAGACCATTTGATTTATCTGAAGGGGAGTCTGAATTAGTATCTGGGTTTAATGTAGAGTATGGTTCTTATGGTTTTGCTATACTTTTTATAGCGGAGTATGGAAATATTATTTTTATAAGAATAATTACTTCAGTAATTTTTTTTGGAAGATTAGGATGGTTGTGTAGATTTATAATGTTATACATATATATATTTTTATTGGTGCGTGGGACTTTAGTCCGATATCGATATGATAGGTTAATAAGTTTGGCGTGGAAGAGAATTTTACCTTTTAGAATTTTAATATTAATAAATTTATTTATATTAAAGTTCTTATTTTTTTTTTTAATTTGTATCATTTTTAGAAATAAAGAGATTTCTAGATTAGGAATCTTTTTTGTATTTTCAAAATACATACTTAAATTATAGTTAAGAAATCAAGGAATTAATGGGGTAGTTAAGAAATATAAAAAGTATAAGAAGGTTATTGTTTGGCCTAAGTTAATATATGGGGCTTCTACAGGACATGCTCCAATATATGTTAAAATTAAAAAAATATTAACAAAGCTTCAAAAAAAAATTTTTTTTATAGGGTTTATTGCTAAGGATTTAAATTTTCTTTTAAAGGAAAATGGGAGGATAGTGATGATTAAAATTGATAGTAATAAAGCAATTACTCCCCCTAACTTATTAGGAATGGATCGAAGAATAGCATAAGCAAAGAGAAAATATCACTCAGGTTGAATGTGAGGGGGGGTTACTAAAGGGTTTGCTTCAGAAAAGTTTTCTGGATCAGCAAATAAAAACGGATAAATTAGTACAACTGTTAAAAGGAAAATTATAGATAGTATAACTCCAATTAAATCTTTTATACTAAAATATGGATGAAATGGGATTTTGTCAATGTTTAAAGATGTTCCTAAAGGATTAGAAGAACCTGTTTCATGGAGAAGGGTGATATGAATAATAACTAAAAAGATAATAATAAAAGGTAAGATAAAATGAAGGGTAAAAAATCGTGTTAATGTTGGGTTATCTACTGAAAAACCCCCCCAAAGCCATTGAGTAATATTAATACCGATGAAAGGGATAGCTGAAAGTAAATTAGTGATGACAGTTGCTCCTCAAAATGATATTTGACCTCAAGGTAAAACATATCCTAAAAAGGCTGTTGCTATTAGTATTAAGATAATTAAAGTGCCTCTTATTCAAACTCCCTTTAAGAGAAATGATGAGAAATATAAGCCTCGGCCAATATGAATGTAAATTATAATAAAAAATATAGAGGCGGTGTTAGCATGAAGGGAGCGAATTAATCATCCATAATTTACGTCTCGAGAAATATGAGAGATGCTTGAAAAGGCTGTTGAAATATCTCTTGAAAAGTGTATTGCTAAAAATAGTCCTCTTAAAATTTGAATTATTAGACAAAGACTTAAAAGAGAGCCAAAATTTCATATGTATGAAATGTTTGAGGGAGTTGGGAGGTCAATTAAAGTTGAGTTTATAATTTTAATTAAAGGAGTATTTTTTCGAAGAATCATTAGTTTAGAAGACGTAAAGGTGCAATTCTTGAATTAATTAATTTTATTACAGCAATTAAAGTAATTAGTAAATAAATTGTAATGAAAATTAAAAGAAAAGAGTTTTTATCGATATTAAATATAGAAATTCTAGAATTATTGTAATTTAAAATGAAAAATTTAGGGGAAAGGACAAAAGGAAGAATGAAAAGAATTGCTATTCATTTTTTGTAGATAAATTTTTTATTAGGAACTACGCTGACAACATAAATAAATAAAACTAATATCCCCCCTAGGATAAGAAGAATTAAAATTATTGGGAATCAAGTAGAGTTTAATATTAGATACATAATAAAGATAATATTGAAGGTAAAAAAAATTAATGTTATCAGTATGGTTAAAGGATGAAGTCTTATAAAAAATATAATTGAAATAATTATAGAAATTTTCATTTCAGAAAATAATATAAGTGAATATATAAATTTTGGGGATTTAAATTGGCTTAATTAAAGTCTTTTCTGATGTTATAAGGGGGGCCAATGATGGTTTACAAAACCATTATTTTTTTTAAATTATTATAACTAATGACAATTGTAGGTTTAATATCTTTTATGTTTGGGTTGTTATCTTTTTTAATAAATCATAAACATTTATTAATGTTATTGTTATGTTTTGAATTCATGTACTTATGTGTTTTTATTTTATTAATTATGGCTATTGGGATGTCTGGGATAATATTGAATGTAATTATTTATTTGATTGTAATTGTATGTGAAGCGAGATTAGGATTGAGACTTTTAGTGGTAAGTGTTTTTTTTTATGGGAGAGATAAGTTAAATTCAATTTTTATATTAAAATGTTAAAGATTTTATTTTTGTTTTTTTTGATAATATGTGTATGTATATATTTGAATATAGTGGAGATTTTTATTTTTATAACAGTGGGGATGTTTTTATTATTGTTTATTGTTGATTGGGAGTCAATGTGAATGAGTTATATTTTAGGGGGATTTAGTTTAGATGAGATAAGTTTAAGATTAATTATGTTAAGATTTTGGATTGGAATTTTAATGGTTTTAGCTTCTTTTAATAGAAGAATTGTGTTTAGAAAATCTTTTTATTTTTATTTAATGATGATGATGATAATGTTAATTTTTTGTTTTTCTTTTGTAAATTTTATGTTTTTTTTTATTGCTTTTGAAGGGGTTTTGTTTCCAATTATTATAATTATTTTTGGGTGAGGGTATCAACCTGAACGGTTGCAAGCGGGTATTTATATATTGTTTTACACGTTATTTGGTTCTCTCCCTTTGTTAATGTACTTATTATTAAGAAATTGTTCATTAAATTTTATTTATTTATTTAAAGAAATTAATGAAAAATGGGGAATTATGTTTTTTTTTATTGTATTTGCTTTTTTAGTAAAGGTTCCTATATATATATTGCATTTATGACTTCCAAAGGCTCATGTTGAGGCCCCAATTTCGGGTTCTATAATTTTGGCTGGTGTTTTATTAAAGTTAGGTATTTATGGGTTATATCGTTTTAAAATTTTGATTTTAAATTTAGTAAGATTATATTCCTCGGTTTTTATAAGAATTTCGTTGGTTGGAGGTGTTATTATTAGTTTAGTTTGTTTAAGACAAGTAGATTTAAAATCATTAATTGCTTATTCGTCAGTGTGTCATATAGGATTGGCTTTGGGGGGGTTTTTTTCTATAAATATTTGAGGGGGTAATGGTGCTTTATTGATAATAATTGGCCATGGTTTATGTTCATCTGCTTTATTTTGCTTAGCAAATTTTATGTATGAGCGGTTTTTTACTCGTAGTTTGATATTATTAAGGGGTTTAGGGTTAATTTTCCCCTTTTTATCTTTTTGGTGATTTTTATTTTGTGTAGTTAATATAGCAGCTCCCCCTTCAATGAATTTTCTTTCGGAAATTATTTTGATGGGAAGAATATTAAGGTATTCTTTTTTTTTAATAATTTTATTATTTTTTTTATCTTTTTTTAGAGCTTGCTATTCTTTATATATATATAGATATACTCAACATGGAAAGGGGTGAGTAGTATATGGTGTTAAGGTAGTTAATGAACGAGAGTATTTATTAATATTTCTTCATTTTTTTCCTTTAGTTATTTGGTTTTTAAAAATGGAGTTTTTTACAAATTGGTTTTAACTTAATTTAGTTTAAATAAAATTTTGAATTGTGGATTCAAGGATGATTGAGATCAATAAGTAATTTTTTTATTTTGGGGATTGTTGTTATTAATGGGTAGAGTAATAAGATTTATGTTTTCTTTATTTTTTTTTAATAAATATGATGACTTTTTTGTTGGAATATGTATTTTGAAGTTTTGGAAGAATTGAATTAAAAATTTTTTTTTTTTTGATTGAATAAGTTTGATGTTTTTGAGAGTAGTTTTATTTATTTCCGGAATAGTAATTTATTATAGAGAGGATTATATAAGTGGTGATATTTTTAAAGTATATTTTTTGTATGGGGTATTGTTGTTTGTTGGATCTATAGGTTTAATAATTTTTAGAATAAATTTATTAATAATTTTAATAGGTTGAGATGGATTGGGATTAACTTCTTATTGTTTAGTGATTTATTATCAAAGAAGAAAGTCGGATAGAGCAGGGATAATAACTGTTTTATCTAATCGAGTTGGGGATGTAATAATTTTGTTGTCAATTGTAATAATATTAAATTTTTATACGTTAGATTTAATGAGATTAAAAAGGGTATTATGGCTTATAGGAGTATTTTTAATTGTGGCTGGGATAACAAAAAGAGCACAGATTCCTTTTTCGGCTTGATTACCGGCAGCGATAGCTGCCCCTACACCAGTATCTTCTTTAGTTCATTCTTCAACGTTGGTTACTGCAGGAGTTTATTTGTTAATTCGTTTAAATTTAATATTTGAATGTTTTTTTTTTTCTAAATTTTTGCTTTTCATTTCTTTAATAACTGTAATTATGGCTGGTGTAGGGGCGATGTTGGAAATAGATTTAAAAAAAATTATTGCTTTATCAACTTTGAGACAAATTGGGTTAATAATGTTGGTTTTATCGTTGGGATTAAGAGATTTATCTTTTTTTCATTTATTAACACATGCTATTTTTAAAGCTATATTATTTTTGTGTGCTGGGGTTATAATTCATAATAATTTAGGAAGACAAGATATTCGTTTAATAGGATTGTATTATAAATTAAATCCTGTAATTAGTGGATCTTTTGGTTTGTCAAGATTAGCTTTATTTGGTTTTCCTTTTTTGAGAGGTTTTTATTCGAAGGATTTATTACTAGAATATATTTATATAAGAGAAAAAAGTTTTTTTATAGTGTTTTTAATTATTTTAGCTACTATCTTTACTTGTTTATATTCTTTTCGGTTATTATATTATGTGATCTGGAAAGGATTATTTAGAAATTGTACAGTAACTTTAGGAATATCTTTTTTAATGAGATTTCCAATTTTTATTATAGGGGTAGTAGTGGTTTTTTTTGGGAGAATAATGATATGGATTATTTTTCCGGAGCCGGTTTTTGTTATTTTGAGATTGGATGTGAAGCTATTAAATTTTTTTATTTTAATTTTTTCGGTTTGTTGTTTTTTTTCTTTTTTTTCGACGAAAAAAATGCTAGGGAAGATAAAATTTATAAATTTTTTTAGTTCTTTGTGATTTTTATCAAGATTATCATCTTATTTTCCAATAAAGGTATATAATAATAGAGTTATATATGGGGGAATGGAAATGAGATGAATAGAGGAAGTTGGTCCTAGAGGGTTATATAAGATAAATATAGGTTTTACTAAAATTATTCAGTGATTTCAAATAAATAGAGTATTTTCTTTTCTTTTATTTATTTTTTTATTTATTTTTTTTTGTTGTTCTTGTAGTTTAAGGAAAAAAAACGTAACGTTGAAAATGTTGAGATAAGAAATTCGAGAATATTTTTAGCTAAAGAGCTTTTTAACAATGAAAATGTTAAGTGTTCTATACACTATAAAAATTAAAGATCAAATGATGGCATTATTTTAAGGTTAGCAGCCTTAATAGGTGATCTTAATAGGAAAAAGTCAATTCATTCATTAACAGTGAATGGCCTCTATTTTGGCTTCTATTAATTTCTAAAAAAGGGTTACCCTAGGATCAGGCCGAAACTGATTGCAAAATATCGCTTCTTTTTTAGAATAGGCATAAGCAACTTCTAAGAGCAAGTTAGATTTTATAGATTTTAAATACTATTCTATTTAAGTCATTCAATTATTCCTTTTTTTCATTCATATAATAATCCAAATAAAATAATTATAATAATAATAATAAAAATTAAAGGGTAGTTTCAATTAGGAGTTTGAGATAGAAATGGAATAGGGAGGAGAATAATAATTTCGATATCAAAAATTAAAAAAATAATTGTAATTATGAAAAATCGTAAAGAGAATGGGAGTCGTGAAATAGAAAATGGGTCAAATCCACACTCAAAAGGGGTGTATTTTTCTTTATTTATTTTTTTATTATATTTTGTAATAATAGATAAAAATAGGAAAATAAAATTAATTAAGAAGATTGAGATTAAAAATTTAATTACTTTATTTAAAAAAAACTTTTTAATTGGAAGTTAAATGTACTATTTATACTAATAAAGTAAAAAGATCATCAATATACGAAAGTATATAAGAACAACCATACTACATCTACAAAGTGTCAATATCAAGCAGCGGCTTCAAAGCCAAAGTGATGTTTATTTGAAAAATGATTTATATTAAGACGAATAAATATTATTGTTAAAAAAGTTGTACCAATAATTACATGAAGCCCATGGAACCCTGTTCTTATGAAAAAAGTTGATCCGTAAATGGAGTCAGAAATTGAGAAAGGGGCTTGAGCATATTCTCAAAGTTGAAGAAGTGTAAAGATAAATCCAAGGATTATAGTTCTTATAAGGCCATTAAATGCTTCGTTAAAATTTTTATTTAATATGGAATGGTGAGATCATGTAATGGTAATTCCTGAGGATAGAAGGATTGTTGTATTTAATAAAGGAATGCTGAATGGATTGAAAGGTTGAATGAGTTTAGGAGGTCATATAGCTCCAATTTCTACGTTGGGCGAGAGTCTTCTATGGAAAAAAGCTCAAAAAAAAGCAGTAAAGAATAAAATTTCAGAAACAATAAATAGAATTATCCCTCATTTTATGTTTTTGAATACAATTAGTGTGTGATTTCCTTGATAAGTTGCTTCGCGGCAAATGTCTCGTCATCATTGATATATAGTTAAAAAGGAAATGGAAATTGCTAAGGAAATTAAGGTAAAATTTGATGAATGTATAATATTAATTATAGCAATTATAAAGCTAAAGGTTGCTAATGAGCCTGTTAAGGGTCAAGGTCTTTTGTTTACTAAATGAAAAGGATGAAGTGACATTAGTTAATTTCTCTTAAATATAATGTTGTTAGTATGATAAATACATAGCTTTGAATTATAGCAACAGCTGATTCTAAAAGTATTAAAATTAGCATTACTGGGATAACTAGAGGGAATATATAGCTATATGAATAAAGGATGTTTCTTAATAGACAAATTAGGAGATGGCCTGAAATTATATTTGCGGTTAATCGAACTGCTAAGGTTAATGGACGGATAATATTTCTAATTGTTTCAATACAAACTATAAATGAGGATAGAAAAATTGGTGTTCCTAAGGGAACTAGATGACAAAATATTTTGTTAAAGTGCATAATTCAGCCAAATAATATAAATGATAATCACATGGGAAGAGCTATAAATGAGGTAATATTAATATGGCTTGTTGGGGTAAAAATATATGGATAAAGACCTAAAAAGTTTATTGAAAGAATAAATCAAAATACTGATAAAAATAATAATAGAAATTTTATATTGTTTTTTGAAAAATTATTTTTTAATTCTTTTATTAAGAATTTTGAAATTAAGATTCAATAAAAGTGAATTCGTGATGGGTTAATTCAATATATAGAAGGAATGATAAAGGTAATAGAAAAAATTGAGATTCAATTTATTGAGAAAATTGAAGAAGTGGATGGGTCAAAAATGGAAAATAAATTGTTTATCATTTTCAGTTTTTTTGAATGACATTTTTTTTTATAAGAAAAGATCTTTTTTTAAAAAATGGTAGAAAATAAATTAGAGTTAGTTCAAAATAAATAATAATAAAAAGGGAGAGTGAAAGTAAAAGTCAGTTTATTGGGAAAAGTTGAGGAATTAAAAAACACTTTTTAGTAATTTAAGAATGACATTCTTATGTTATGAAATTAACTAGTTTTTTATTGAAAGTATTCGTGTACTATAGATTGGTTTAAGAGACCATTGCTTTCCTTTCAGCCATTCAATAATATATTTTTAATTCAATTAAAAAAATTTTTTGATGAAGTGATTTCTAATGAAATTGGTATGAATCTATGGTTTGCTCCACAAATTTCTGAACATTGGCCGTAAAAAATTCCAGGCCGGTTTGAAAATGAAAAGATTTGGTTAAGGCGGCCTGGAATTGCATCTATTTTTATACCTAGGGCTGGGAGAGTTCAAGAGTGAATTACGTCTGAAGATGATACTAAAAAACGGATATTTGTATTAAAAGGAATAATTAAACGATTGTCAACGTCGAGAAGACGAAATGAATTTTTTCTTATATCTCTTTTAGGAAGTATGAATGAATCGTATTCAATGTTAAAATCTGGGTACTCATATGATCAATATCATTGATGACCTAAAATTTTTAGTGTTAAAGATGGGAGAAATGTTTCTTCTATTAAATATAGAAGTCGAAGAGATGGTAATGCAATGAAAATTAAAATAATTGCTGGGATAATTGTTCATAGTGTTTCAATCTCTTGCCCTTCTATTATAAATCGACTTGAAAATCTGTTAATAATAACATTAAAAATTATGTAAAGAGTTATTAAGGTAATTATAATAATAATTATTATTGAGTGATCATGAAAAAAAATTAATTGCTCTATAATAGGGGAATTTCTATTGGGAAATGAAATGTTTGTTCAAGTTGACATAAGTTATGAAGATTATTTAATTAAGATGTTATTTTGATTAAAAGTATGCTCAGCAGGGGGAAAATTTTGCTGTCATTCTGATGAAGAGTTAAGAAATTGAGAAGAAATTACAATACGTTTTATAAAAAGTGATTCTAATATGATAAAAATAAAAATTACCACTCTGATTAAAGAAATAATAGAACCTATAGAGGAGATAATGTTTCATTTAGTAAAGAAGTCTGGGTAGTCAGAGTATCGTCGAGGTATCCCACTTAGGCCTAAAAAATGTTGAGGGAAAAATGTTAAATTTACCCCTAAAAATATTAGGAAAAAATGAAATTTTAATAAAATTGAGTTAAAAGAGATTCCAAAAAATATTGGGAATCAATGGGTAATTCCAGCTAAAATAGCAAAAACTGCTCCTATTGATAGGACGTAATGGAAATGAGCTACAACGTAGTAAGTATCATGAAGAATAATATCAATAGAGGAGTTGGATAAAATAATTCCTGTAAGGCCACCTACTGTAAAAAGAAACACAAAACCTAATGATCATAAAAGAGGGGTATCAAATTGTATATGTACTCCATGTAAGGTTGCGAGTCAGCTAAAAATTTTAATTCCTGTTGGAACGGCAATAATTATAGTAGCGGCTGTAAAGTATGCTCGAGTGTCTACATCTATTCCTACTGTAAATATATGATGGGCTCAAACAATAAAACCTAGTAATCCAATTGCTAATATAGCATAAATTATTCCTAGACTTCCGAAAGGTTCTTTTTTTCCTGTTTGAAAGCAGATTACATGGGAGATAATTCCAAATCCAGGTAAGATTAAAATATAAACTTCAGGGTGTCCAAAAAATCAAAACAGGTGTTGATAAAGAATGGGGTCTCCTCCCCCTGCTGGGTCAAAAAATGATGTATTAAAATTACGATCAGTCAAAAGTATAGTAATTGCTCCCGCCAAAACAGGTAATGATAATAATAGAAGAATAGCAGTAATTATTACTGATCATAAAAATAATGGAATTCGTTCAAGAATTATTCCATCTGATCGTATGTTTATAATAGTCGAAATAAAATTAATTGCACCTAAAATTGATGAAATTCCTGCTATATGAAGAGAAAAAATGGCTAGGTCAACAGATATTCCTGAATGAGAAATATTACCAGCCAAAGGAGGATAAACAGTTCATCCTGTTCCAGCACCTCTTTCTACTAAAGAGGATGAAATTAGTAAAAATAAAGAAGGAGGAAGTAATCAAAATCTTATATTATTTATTCGAGGAAATGCTATGTCTGGGGCCCCTAATATAATGGGGACTAGTCAATTTCCAAAGCCTCCAATTATTACAGGTATTACTATAAAGAAAATTATAATAAAAGCGTGTGCAGTAACAATTACATTATAAATTTGATCATCACCAATTATTGAACCGGGTTGACCTAATTCAGCTCGAATTAAGACTCTAAGTGATATACCAATTATTATTGATCAGGCTCCGAAGATTAAGTACATTGTTCCAATGTCTTTATGATTAGTTGAGTATAATCATCGCGGTAAAATGGCTGATTTTAGGCGATAAATTGTAAATTTATTTATGATATTAATCTTTTACTAAGGTCTTAAAATTAAAATATTAAATTGCAAATTTAAAAAAGATTTACATCTAAGACTTATTTTTTAAAATATTTTATACTTTGAAGGTATATAGTTTTTTTAACTTAAAGTCTTATATTAAAGGAATTATAAATAACAAAAGTGTTATGTGGATTGGAGAAAATAAAGAAATTTTTTTTGATATTAAAAAGATAAAATTTTTTCTTAATATTTTTATTAAAAGGGGATATATTAAACGAAGATAAAAAAATAAATTTAAAAGTGATGAAGGAATTAAAAATAGCAGTAATAATGGTGAAGAGTATAAAATTAATTTGATTCTTAATAGTTTTAAGAAAAATCCAATAAAAGGGGGAAGCCCACCTAGTGATAAAACAGTTAAAATAAATAAGATTTGAAAGAAAGATATGGTTGAGCTGTTAATCTGATTGATAAAGGATGTTTTGTTAGAAATAAAAAAAAACATTAATGAAATTATAATTAAAGTGTAAATCAAAAAATATATGTATCATCAGCTGCTTGATGAAATAATTAAAGAAATTAGTCATGCGATGTGGGTAATTGAGGAAAAGGCTAAAATTTTCCGAATTGAATTTTGATTTCAGCCACCTAGAGAACCAATAATTGCAGATAGAATAGCGGATAAAATTATAGTAAAATTATTTATTAAGGATAAAATATATAAAGGAATAATTTTTTGAATTCTCACTAAAATCAAAATAACTTCAAATTTTAATCCTTCTATTACTTCAGGGAATCAAATATGGAATGGGGCGGCTCCTAATTTAATTAAAATTGATGATGTTAAAAGTAAAGAATTTAAAAAAGTTATTATAGGATAAATTAAATTTATTATAATAGAAAAAATAAAGATAGTGGATGCTAATGATTGGGAAATGTAATAATAAATTATTCTATTAGAAGACAATATATTTTTTGAATTTATTATTGGAATAAAAACTATTATATTAATTTCTAAACAAATTCATAAAGAAAAAAAGGAGGAGGTAGAAATACTTATTAGTATGGAAATTAATAATGTTCAAAATAATAAAATTATTGTTATTATTAAAGGAATATTTCATTTTTGGGGTATGAACCCACTAGCTTATAATTAGCTTACTTTAAA